TACAATGATTGGGCATACCATTGCTATCCATAATGGAAAAGAGCATTTACCTATTTATATAACAGATCGTATGGTAGGCCATAAATTGGGAGAATTTTCACCTACTCTAAACTTCCAAGGATATGCGAAAAATGATAATAGATCTCGTCGTTAAAATTTTTTTTTGAATTGGTTTATTCTGCAGCAGCAAATGCTAGTCACAATATAGATTTCAACGAACTAAGTCAATGAGTCATATATATATAAAGATATAGATAAAAAAGTAGACAAATAAAGACAAATAGTATCATTTTATATTAGAGTAGTGAGGGATTATTCTTATGGGACAAAAAATAAATCCACTTGGTTTCAGACTTGATGAGGGATTATGGGACAAAAAATAAATCCACTTGGTTTCAGACTTGGTACAACTCAAAGTCATGATTCCATTTGGTTTGCACAACCAACAAATTATTCCGAGAATCTAAAAGAAGATAAAATAATACGAGATTGTATCAAGAATTATATCCAAAAAACGATAAGAATATCCTCTGGTGTCGAGGGAATTGGACGGATAAAGATTCAAAAAAGAGGCGATTTGATTCAAGTCATAATCTATATGGGACTTCCAAAGTTATTACTAGAGGGTGAGCCTCAAGGAATCGAAGAATTACAGACGAATGTACAAAAAAAACTGAATTGTGTGAACCGAAAACTCAACATTGCAATTACAAGAATTCCAAATGCTTATAGAGACCCTAATATTCTTGCAGAATTTATAGCCGGACAATTAAAGAATAGGATTTCGTTTCGTAAAGCAATCAAAAAGGCTATTGAATTAGCTGAACAGGCAGGTACAAAAGGAGTTAAAGTACAAATTGCGGGACGTATCGACGGAAAAGAAATTGCACGTGTCGAACGGATCGAAGAAGGTAGCGTTCCTTTACAAACCATTCGAGCTAAAATTGATTATTGTTCCTATCCAGTTCGAACTATTTTTGGGGTATTAGGGATCAAAGTTTGGATCTTTCTAAACAAAGAATAAGAAACTTTTCCTTATCTTTAACGTTCCATCTTTCGATAAAACAAAAAATGAAGAATTCTTACTACATTCTTATTCCAAAAGAATCAATGACAAATTTTAAAAGATTGAATAAACAATTTGATTAATCATTTTATAGTGAAGGAATTGCTATGCTTAGTGTGCGACTCGTTGGTTTTTTTTAGAGTAGTTCAATTTAAACAAAAATTCTACGAATTTATTAATAAAGAACTAATAACCTACTCATCGCTTCGCATTATCTGGATAGAAAGAACCGGTCAAAAGAAAAAATCGAAAGAAAGATATATGTGGTGATATAATTATAGCGACTGAAATCAAATATTTCATAAAAAAGAAAGAAAAACGAATCTGATTATGAGTTGTGAAGCAATAAGAATATACAGATAAATGAAGGGGTGAAAGAAAGAGAGAAAAAAAGATATCAATGATATAGAATTCTAATATGTAAAGGTCTATGGGTCATCTCATAAAAGGTAGTGTAATAAAGCATCCATATTCAAGATTCATCCATATATGGATGAATATCTTCCTAGAAGAAACGAATCAAGAGCCGCGAATCAATAAAACTGAGAAGGTTGATTCAACAAAAAAGAATAAAAGAAATAAGAATAAGAAAATCTTATAAAAATGAAATCTTATTACTCTTATTACAGAGGCTCCATTGTAGAATTCAGACCTAACCATAAATCTAAAAGCGATGGGAACGACGGAACCTGCGAATACCTAAGATTTTTTAAAAATTAAAAACAAATCTTAATGATTCATTAGGTGGGATGGCGGAAGGAACTAAGAACCAATTCATTGTTTTTTGAAGAGTTGTGGGCTAACCCTACATTACATCTGAAATTGATAATGAAAGAGTAAATATTCGCCCGCGAAATTTTCGATTTTTTGGAATTTAGAAATTTTTGCCAATCCGATATTATTGATAATAAAAAGAAAAGACAAATAGAGATTCGTTAGAACCTTATACCAAAACAACTAAGAATACATATTTCGTTATATATCAAAGCAAGGTATACAAATTTCGAATAGATCAATAGATTCTATGAAATGTCAAAAAATGCCGCGATTGTATTCTCTTTTTATTTTATTAAACATATGTATCTTATTGTATATTGTATATTCTTTTATCGGTTAAATATTTTTGAATGGATTCATTCGCGAGGAGCCGTATGAGGTGAAAATCTCATGTACGGTTCTGTAATAGAGATGGAATTGAGAAACAACCATCAACTATAACCCCCAAAGAACCAGATTCCGTAAACAACATCGAGGAAGAATGAAAGGAAGAGCCTATCGAGGTCATACTATTTGCTTCGGAAAATTTGCTCTTCAGGCACTTGAGCCCGCTTGGATCACATCTAGACAAATAGAAGCGGGGCGGCGGGCAATGTCACGAAATGTCCGTCGGGGTGGACAAATATGGGTACGGATATTTCCAGACAAACCTGTTACAGTAAGACCTACCGAAACGCGTATGGGTTCGGGAAAAGGATCTCCCGAATATTGGGTAGCTGTCGTTAAACCCGGCAAAATACTTTATGAAATGGGCGGGGTCCCAGAAAATATAGCTAGAAAGGCTATTTCAATAGCAGCTTCCAAAATGCCTATACGAACTCAATTCATTCTTTCAGAATAATCATTAGAACGAAAGAGGTCTTTCGTATGAAAAAAAATGGCAATTGTGGTTTTCTTTTTTTTTTGAACACAGAATATTTCTTTTACTTCAACTTTTTGACTGAAACATAAAAAAAAATGATATGATTCAACCTCAAACCTATTTAAATGTAGCCGATAATAGCGGAGCCCGCGAATTGATGTGTATTCGAATCATAGGAGCTAGTAATCGACGGTATGCTTATATTGGTGACATTGTTGTTGCTGTAATCAAAAAAGCAGTACCAAATACGCCTTTAGAAAGATCCGAAGTGATCAGAGCTGTCATTGTACGTACTTGTAAAGAACTCAAACGTAGTAACGGTATAATAATAAAGTATGATGATAATGCTGCGGTTCTAATTGATAAAGAAGGAAATCCAAAAGGAACTCGAATTTTTTGCGCAATAGCCCGAGAATTGAGACAGTTCAATTTCACTAAAATAGTTTCATTAGCACCTGAGGTATTATAATACAAGATCGTGATATGGATATATTATTTATGAATGAAATGAATGAAATGAAATAGATTAATTAATATTTCAAAAAAGAAATACAAATGAGAATAGATAGAAAAAAAGAAAAAGGAATGAAACCTATATATTAAATCTATATTCAAAAGAAAAATTCGAATTCTGAATTCTATAAAAAAAATAGAATTCAGAATTCGAATTCCATATGAGATTATATATCTAGTTTAGAATAATTCATTAGTTCATTTTCTAATATTCTATTTTTTTTTTTTAGTTTTAGAGTATTCTATATTTAAATAATCCTATTTAGGATAATATTTTCTATATATAGAGTATTATTCTATTATATTCTCATATTCAATATTAGATCTTTTCTTGAATCAAAAAATAAAAAATAGAAAAATGGGAGCACGTTGATTATATTGAAAGTAAGGAGGAACAATCATTTTAATTTCTCATGGGTAAAGATACCATCGCTGATATAATAACCTTGATACGCAATGCTGACATGAAGAGAAAAAGAACAGTTCAAATACCACTTACTAATATCACCGAAAACATTGTGAAAATACTTTTACGAGAGGGTTTTGTTGAAAACGTCAGAAAACATCGGGAAAGCAACAAATACTTTTTAGTTTTAACTCTACGATATAGAAGAAATAGGAAAGGGTCATATAAAACTTTTTTAAATTTAAAACGGATCAGTACACCTGGTCTACGAATCTATTCTAACTATCAACGAATTCCTAGAATTTTAGGAGGGATGGGGATTGTAATTCTTTCTACTTCTAGAGGCATAATGACCGATCGAGAGGCTCGATTAGAAAGAATCGGCGGAGAAGTTTTATGTTATATATGGTGATTTTTCTGATATCCGAATTCTATGAAAAACTTCTATCCATTCTTGTGAATGGAGAGAGAAAACACAGATTTCGAATATTACTCCTCATACATTAGTGAATGCGTGAAGAGGATTTTACTAGAATAGAAAAAAAATTCATGAAGATTTCATTACTGAATCACTTCTAAGGGTATGTTCCAGGTTCCTTTATAGAAAAAATAGAATTAAAAGAAGATTCTAGGATATGTTTCCATTCCAACAAGATTCGACGTACTCTTCTTTTATATGTATACGACCGGGAAAGTCAAAAATGTATATAAGTCACTTAATCACTTAATTAATTAGACTATTTTTTAACTTCCACATTTTTTTTTAGGGGGCACAATTATAAGTTAAAAATGTAAGGAAACCCTATTTTCTTCCAAGAAATAGATTCGGTATTAAGTTAAGGAATAAGAAATATGAAAATAGGAGCCTCTGTTCGTAAAATTTGTGAAAAATGTCGATTGATCCGCAGGCGAGGACGAATTATAGTAATTTGTTCCAATCCAAGACATAAACAAAGACAAGGATAATCTTTTCACAAAAAAGGGCTTTCTATTTATAAAGAGAGTACCGAATGCACAAATCAAATCAATTGATATTCAAAGAAAAAAATCTTATGAATATTCAATTCATATTGAATTGAATTCAATATGAAAAATCATAAAAATAGAAGAATTTAGATTCTATGTTATAAGTATTATAAGAAATATTATTGCTTGATAGTTCTATAATTCTATATTCATTCTATATTAATAGAATTATAGAATACAATTAATATAGAAAACATAGAATCTTAATCCTAGTTAGAAAATAGTAAAGAATCCGTTTTTGACAGGAAATGGATATATCCATATATTTCGGACTTCTCTTTTTAAAAATAATAAAATATGGCAAAACCTATACCAAAAATTGGTTCACGTAAAAATGGACGTCTTGGTTC